CTTTGTTGCGGAGTCTATAAATTATGTATCCCCTGGTTGAATCATAACGACTTACTTCAATTTTAACTCTATCGTCTGGCAGTATCCGTATAAAACTACGTCGGATCCTACCTAAAACATAACCTAGAAGCAGATCCTCATTATCTAAACGAACCCGAAACAGACCATTGGGAAGTTATTCAGTAATTAAACCTTCATGAATCCATTTTTGTTCTTTCATTCCAGGTAACCCTCTAGAATTATCAACTAATGGGGGAGGAATGATATTAGACAACCTGTCTTTCCTCTTTTTTTTCACAAAAAAGAGGAAGTTACAGATGCAATTCGGATACCAGAAGGATCACCATATATAACACAAAATTTCTCCCCCGACTCCTTCTAGTCGAGCCTCTCGGTCTGTCATTATACCTCGAGAAGTAGAAAGAATTACAATACCCATTCCTCCTAAAATTCTAGGAATTCGTTGATGGTTGGAATAGATTCGTAGACCGGGTCGGCTAATACGTTTTAAAACAGTTCTATATGGTCCTTTTCTATTCCTTCTATGTCGTAGAGTTGAAACCAAGAAAAATTTATTGCTTACTCGATGTTTTCTCACATTTTCGATAAAGCCTTCTTGTAGAAGTATTTTAACAATGTTTTCGGTGATATTAGTAGATGCTATTTGAACCGTTCCTTTTTTATCCATGTCAGCATTTCGTATAGAAGTTATTATTTCGGCAATAGTGTCCCTGCCCATGATGAACTATAATTATTGGTGCCTCCGAGTTTTTATATAATCAACATGCTCTGCTTTTTTATTCTTTTTTTATGAATTCTTTATTTTAAAGGTATATACGTGAGACACAATCTACTAATTAAATTAATCTAATTCAGATACCCTAGTATTTGAGATACACCACTATATTATGTTCTCATCTATTAGTATTTATAATTTAATTTATAATACCTCAGGAGCTAATGAAACTATTTTAGTAAAATTTAACTGCCTCAATTCCCGAGCGATCGCACCAAAAACTCGAGTTCCTTTTGGATTTCCTTCTTGATCAATGACAACTGCTGCATTGTCATCATATTGTATTATCATACCATTGTCACGTTTGAGTTCTTTACAGGTACGTACAATAACAGCTCTGATCACTTCTGATCTTTGTAGAGGCATATTGGGCACTGCTTCTTTGATTACAGCAACAATAATATCACCAATATGAGCATATCGGCGATTACTAGCCCCTATGATTCGAATACACATTAATTCTCTAGCCCCGCTGTTATCTGCTACATTTAAATAGGTCTGAGGTTGAATCATATCATTTTTTTATCTTTTCTTTCAAAGCAAAGGGCAAATAAAAAAAAGAATAAATATTTTTTGTCCAGAAATAAACTGCTGTTTTTTGCATCACAGGGGCCCTTTTTTTCGTTCCACACCCCTATCTCGCAATAATGAATTGAGTTCGTATAGGCATTTTGGACGCAGCTATATAAATAGCTTCTCTGGCTACACTTTCTGATATTCCACCCATTTCATAAAGTATTCGACCCGCTTTAACGACGGATACCCAATATTCGGGAGATCCCTTCCCAGAACCCATACGTGTTTCGGTAGGTCTTACTGTAACAGGCTTGTCTGGAAATATACGTACCCATATTTTTCCACCACGACGCGCATATCGTGTCATGGCTCGTCGCCCCGCCTCTATTTGTCTAGATGTGATCCAAGCGGGTTCAAGTGCCTGAAGGGCATATCCACCGAAACAAATTCGATTGCCTCGATAAGATATTCCCTTCATTCTTCCTCGATGTTGTTTACGAAATCTGGTTCTTTTTGGGTTATAGTGGATGGTTGTTTCTCAATGCCATCTCTACTGCAGAACCGGACATGAGAGTTTCTTCTCATCCAGCTCCTCGCGAATCAAACGATTAAATTACAGATATATATTTGTATTTAATGAATAATACACCAAATTGTGGAATTTTTTGAGATCTAATCTGTCACGTAGGGGTTTTTATATCTTGCTCGTATATAATATAAAATTACAAATTATATTTGTATTGTATAATTAATAAATCTTCATTTTTACTTTTTTTATTGTATTGAATCGCCAAAACCAAAAACTTAGCAATTCAATAAGGCTTTCGCGGGCGAATATTTGCTCTTTCAATACCCCTTTCATTCGTAGGGGCACCCTATGACCTCTCAGACTAAATGAATTGGTTCTTGGCTCGTTCCGCCATCCTACCCAATGAATCATTAGGATTCGTTTTCAAGGGAATCCTCCGCAGTCACAGGTTCTGTCGTTCCCATAGCTTCTCGATTAATGGCTAGGCCTGAACTCTGCAATGGAGCTCCTAAAAAATTTGTTCCTGAATCAATCTCCTCAGTCCTTATTGACTCGATGCTCTTCTTTTTTTTTATTATTCATCTAATTATGGACGAATACGTATTAATGCTTTATTACACTGCCTTTTTTGAGATGGTTCATAGACCATACATATTGGA